AAATTTATACTGTCCGCTATCTCATAGGTGGCTACGGGCCGCACCAAAACAAAAAACTTTTTCTTGGTTGGTGTGATCCGTTGGACATAAATCCAATTTTTAAATTTTTTGGATTCTTTAGAATTTGTTTTTCCCCTTCCTGGCGGTATCAAGATGCCACTGTGTCGGGATATCTTATCTGTCTTGTCCGGAAAATGGATATCCCCCGAAAATATTTTGAGTTCAATCTTTTTTTTTTTTCGCTCCACTCGGATCAACCCGCCGACTTGGCTTCTTATATTTAAAGTGATTCGTGTATCGACTCCAATGATACTATAGTTCTGTACCATTATGGCAGAGGATTCGGGTAAAATATGCACTTCCTCAGGAATGAAAAAAAAGCGATCCACTCTCATTTCGTATTTTGTCTTAAATTTTGGGACTCCTCGATACTCAATCATATCCTCTTTTTGGATGATTGAGTCCGCCTTTAGAGTCCCATATTTAAGAATTCCGGAACTCTTTCTTCTGTATCTAGGATCATCAAAAAAAGCAAAAATACTATTTCTACGGAAAATACCATTTATGGGTATTTCAATCGAGATACCCGAATGCGGTATGAATTCTTTCTCTTGCTCTTGATCTTGAATCGATTTGAATGGAATGAGAAATCTATTTCTTCGCCTTTTTGCTAATAAATCCGAGTTCTCATGAAAAATAGCAGAATATATGAAATTATAATGACTAGTACCTACGATTCCATTCAATTTTGAATAATCGGGAATCCCATATTTTTTTTTATCAGAAAAATCCGAACTTAAAAATTTTGGGCTCACTTGATCATTATTCACTGAGAGGCTAGAAATAGATTTTCTTTCGACGGAAAGAAAGGGTATGTTCATTTGATCTTGATCTTTGTGGATCGAAAAAATAATTAGACTAGATCCACATGAACCTCCTGATAATATCCATAAATGACTTGTTTTTGGTAAGAGATGTACATTACTATATGTAAATTCGGGTGCATGGGATACATCAGTACTCCAGTGCATTTCGCCCTCTGAGTCAGAATAAATAGATTTTCTAACCCTCTCTTTAAAATGAAAAGTGTATGTTCCCTCACGAATCTCAGCAATCACTTGTTCTGATTCCACATATTGATCATTTTGAACTAAAAGAAAACTTTTTGGTGGAATAATCACGCTATGTATAATATCTTCGCTCTCAATAATTACAGACAAGTCTATATAACATAGAAAGGCAGGATGCCCGTGACGTGTACGTGTAGGATGAACCAAATCCTCATTGAATTTGATTTTTCCATTATAAGGGGCTCGTACATGTTCGGCAGTACCTCCTGTAAATACTCCGCCGGTATGAAAAGTTCTTAATGTTAGTTGAGTCCCCGGTTCGCCAATAGATTGACCCGCAATAATACCTACAGCTTCCCCCAATTCAACTAGGTCACCATGAGTGGGACTCCGACCATAACATAATCGACAGATCCAAGATGTACTTCGACAAGTAAAGGGAGTTCGAATAGATATGGATTGTGTTCCAAAGGTTATGAATCGATTGACAAGTCCAATCCCAAGATCTTGATTTCGAAAGGCGACACATCGGGAACCTATATATATATCGTCTGCTAAGACACGACCTATTAATGTTTGGATAAAAATTCTTTCTGACATCATCCGATTTTTATTTCGAGGACTCACAGAAATCCCTCGGATAGTGCCACAATCCGTTCTACGTACAACAATATGTTGAACTACTTCAACAAGTCGACGCGTAAGATATCCAGCATCTGATGTGCGTACCGCAGTATCTACAACTCCTTTACGGGCTCCATAGCAAGAAATAATATATTCTGTTAAAGAAAGTCCTTCGCGTAAATTGCTTTGAATAGGTAAATCAATCATTTGTCCTTGGGGATCCGACATTAATCCTCTCATACCTACTAATTGATGTACTTGAGATGCATTTCCCCTAGCTCCCGAAAAAGACATCATATGGACTGGATTGAAAGGGTTCGTCATCCTAAAATTAGGATTCATTTCTTGTCGCAAATATTCACTTGTAGCATACCATATCTCAATAGATTGGCGTAATTTTTCTACCGCATGTACATTCCCATAATGATGCTGTTTTTCCAAAATCAAACTTTGTTGTTCAGCATCTTGGACAAGCCAGCCCTTAGAAGGTATCGTTAAAAGATCATCAATTCCTAATGAAATGGATGTAGCAGTGGCTTGCTGGAAACCCAGAGTCTTTACTTGATCTAGGATGTGTGATGTATATGCCATCCCGAAGTGATCTATTAATCGGCTAATAAGTCGTTTAATAGCAGTTCCATCTATCACTTTATTGTGAAATACCAGATTGGCCCGTTCCGCCATAAGTACCTCCATATTCTGCTGAATGGGATTCGACAATGAGTTTGAGTCCATAATTGCAAAACTTCCTTTTCTCGATCTTGAGTTGCGTAGAATTTTAGGTCAGGAACTATGGTCCGAGTTGA